TGATTCGAAATAACATAAACGGAATCACGCTCTGTAGGATTTGAACCTACGACATCGGGTTTTGGAGACCCGCGTTCTACCGAACTGAACTAAGAGCGCTTTTTTATGACAGGAGATACGATTGTAAAGAAAAGGATTTTCGCATTTATGTACCCCCAATGCGTCTTGTATACATTGGTATGCAAAAATGAAAGATTATGTCCAATTTTATTTAATTGATCACACTCAGATCCCAGTCAATTAATCCCTCGTTACCGCCCATAGGAGAAGTAATAGGTAGGGATGACAGGATTTGAACCCGTGACATTTTGTACCCAAAACAAACGCGCTACCAAGCTGCGCTACATCCCTTTTGAAAAATTTTTGTACAGTGTCATTGTACAAAATCCATGTCTTGTTTTCCACATCGTTATTTTTTCCTCGATCCATATACAATTTTCTTGTCATTTCTTCTTTTTGGTTTCATATAATAAAAGAATTATATACATCTGAAACCTAACGTATAAAAAAGATTACTATTTTGCTTAGGAAGAAGAGGGTCTCTTTTTATTTTTTAGGGACAGGGGTAGGAAAATCTTATCTACTGTTCATTGTACATATCCATTTTTGTTAGGAATTCCGTACAAAAAAATACAAATGATCTTGAACTACAGCATCTGACCATATATGTATTACAATAAAGAAAAAGAAGGAGGATTTTCAATGCGAGATATAAAAACATATCTTTCCACAGCGCCTGTGTTAACTACTCTATGGTTTGGGTCTTTAGCGGGTCTATTGATAGAAATTAATCGTTTATTCCCAGATGCTTTGTCATTCCCTTTTTTCTAGTTATTAATATAATAACTATAATATGCGAAAAAAATGAATAAAATTTGAGATACAATTCTACGTGACGTGACTAAAACTTAGTCCCCCTTTTTTTTCAGTTCTTTAGGATAGGAAGGAAAGAGAAAGAAAAAGTATATTGAACCTCAGCAAAAAGAAAAATCTGGTGGATCTTAGATCCCATTTTGGAGAACAGAAATAGAAAGGGGGATCCAGTCTAAGGTAAAAAAAAAAAAGCTCCACGAAATCATAGCATAAAAAAAAGATACTTAAATGAAATACTGGGATTAGGATAGGAATAATTGATAGTTAGAAAAAAATTGTATTACTTACATTATTACTCATTATTACTATATATAATATATAATAATAATATATATAATATATAATTCTATTTTAAATTTTATTAATATTAATTATTTTCCTAATATTAATTAGAATTACAACAAAATATTTAGAAATGGAATTTCTAATTAGTAACTTCTATTGATATATTGATATTGATTTTTTTTCTTTTTTGTTCTTTTCGTCTTCTTAGGTTCGGGTCGAAAACAGAAGAGTTAAGTTGATCAAACAAAAATGCAAAGGGGGTTCATGGCTAAGGGTAAAGATATCCGAGTTAGAGTTATTTTGGAATGTACCAGTTGTGTCCAAAATGGTGTCAATAAGGAATCGCCAGGCATTTCTAGATATATTACTCAAAAGAATCGGCACAATACACCCAGTCGATTAGACTTGAGAAAATTTTGTCGATATTGTCACAAGCATACGATTCATGGGGAAATAAAGAAATAAATCGAACGTGTGTTTGATCTTTCAAAGGGGCAGGAAAAGGAAGAACTTAACATATCTTAACATAAACATATATATATATGTTTATATATAATATACAAATAAAAATATAGAATATACAAAAAAACCTATTTCGGTCGGATCTGAAATGAATAAAGAAATAGAATTTGAGAGATAAGGAATAAACCATGGATAAATCCAAGCAACATTTTCGTAAATCCAAGCGATCTTTTCGTAGGCGTTTTCCCCCAATTGAATCGGGGGATCGAATTGATTATAGAAACATGAGTTTAATTAGTCGATTTATTAGTGAACAAGGAAAAATATTATCTAGACGGGTGAATAGATTGACCTTGAAACAACAACGATTAATTACTATTGCTATAAAACAAGCTCGTATTTTATCTTTGTTACCTTTTCTTAATAATGAAAAACAGTTTGAGAGAGCCGAGTCAATCCCTAGAACTACTGGTCCTAGAACCAGAAATAAATAGATATACTCTTCCATTGATTCAAAACTTCAATCGGAATTCAAGCTCAGATTGATGTTTTGTTCGAAAAGCCTCAAATCCAGATTTGATTGTTGTGTTATAAGAAACAACAAATAGGGAAAGAATAAATCTTTTTTTTTTTAAGATGTTCGTTCATTTCTACTACTTATCTTATCTTCATTTTTTTTTTATTCTATCTTCCCGGAGTCCATTCTCCGGGGAATGCAATTAGGTTTCAATCATTTCTATATATGACTTTAGAATGTCTTTTATTTCATAATTTTATTGGAAATCATGTAAAGACAATTCTTATTTGATATAGCTATTTGCGCAAGTATTTTACGATTAAGAAGTAATTGCTTCTTGTACAGATTGTGTATTAATCTACTATAACTATAGAATACCCCTTTCTCACGAGCCGCTGCATTTATCCGAGCGATCCACAAACGACGAAAGTCCCTCTTTTGCCTGCCCCTATCTCGATGAGAGGAAACCAAAGCTCTCATTTTCTGTTGAGTAATGGTTCGAGTAAGTCTTGAATGCGCCCCTATAAAGGTTGATGCAAATAAACGAATTTTTGTTCGACGTCTCCGAGCTATATATCCTCGTCTAACTCTGGTCATTGAATCAAATTACACTTTAATGAATGAATAACTAATTGATTTCTCTTCTTTCAGTCATCCTTTTATCCCCCGGTTGATTAATAACAAAACGGATTATTCCGATATATAAAATAAAAATTCCAATGGCTTTTGCTACTATGACCTTCCCAACCACGATTTTTCATTCTTCCAGGTAAAATACCTAGAAATAAGAAATTCTAACGATATTAAATAAATAAAAGCAAAAAATAGTGGGTTCCATCGTTTCTATGGTTATTTCATAAACGGTGAGGTCCTCTCTATACACCGGAGCCTCTTCTTTCATTTAATCAAATGTTATTGTAAACTTGTATAGTTCACTCTCTTTGGCTCTACCAATTAATTATACAGTAATAGATCTTTTCACAAAAAAGGCTATCCATACAGTGACGGCATTTCATTATGAAAGTTGGCTAGGTAGCTGACCTTGTTAGTCCGTTCTTTCAAGAAAGGGAACATAACCTTTTTGCTTCTTGTAGTACTATTTCCTCCGCTTAATGGATAACTATTTGCTACCAATGGGGAATTGCTTTTCATCTCAAATTGAGGTGATTGGATTTGCACCAATGGAAACCATAAATTTCATACACAAAAAATATAGGTATATGATAGACCCTCATTTTTAGATAGTAAAAATGGCTTTTTCCACTCTATCTATTCTATTGGTGATTGGTACTGGAAAAATGGTTTCGTTTGTTCGAACTCATGATCTAAACGAGTCGCACATACACCCTAGTACATGTTCCCCGACGCTGAGGACATCCTCGAAGTGCGGGGGATTTCGTGATTTTTCTTATTGGCTGTCTTGTGTTTCTAATAAGTTGTTTAATTGTCGGCATATCATACATATATATAATAAAATAGGTTGGTTTAGATCGATCTTAACCTGATGATTGATGATTATGAATTATTTCCATTCAATATCAAATCACGAAAAATTCGAATTCTGATTTGAAACGGAATCATGTATTTACACGAAATCTCCAGTATTTTCATTTTCGACCGCTACAAGATCAACAATACCATGAGCTTGGGCTTCTGTTGCTGACATAAAAACATCCCTTTCCATGTCTTCGGATATAACCCATAAAGGGTTGCCCGTTCTTTGTACATAAACCTTTGTGAGGGTTTCGCGAAGTTTCAGTAGTTCTTCCGCTTCCAGGATAAATTCCCCTGCTTGCGCCTCATAAAAAGAACTAGCAGGTTGGTGAATCATGACCCTGATAATATTGATATAACATCATGCATGAACGGTTCTTCTATCTTGCAGGATTGGGCTAAAGTAAGGGATAAAAAAACAAGAAGAAAAAAAAAACAAATAGAATAGAACAGCCGTACAGGCATCTTTTGTGCATTGCATACGGCTCTGCAATGGCATTTCTTCCGCCCTTCTCTTCAATTTCTATTCTATCGAAGAAAAAAATGGAATCCATCCGATCCAGATCGTTGAATGATCCATTTACCACCCTTCCTTTCGTATTGTAGGAGTAAAAAAATACTATGATGGTTCTGTTGCTTTCTATATTTATCTCATCTGTGATTTAGCAATCCCAAAGTTTCTTTTTTTTTTTGTACTCTTTCTTTCGTAACGTAAATATCATAAAGAGACTTCTGGTGTGGAAGAAAAAAGGTTTGTGACGCTGAAATGTACTCCTGACACATAAGATCAAATCGGAATAACCTTTGTTTCATACTACTATCTCGATACAAAATATCATGTTAGGAAAAACAATACTAGTTTGTTCATATCGAACTCGAAGTGCCATGCTATTATTACCTATTTTTCATATTATTCACATTCGATATGGCGAAGGCATAGTCTTTTTCTTTTTTTTTTTTCAAATAAAAACTCATTGGCGCCAAGCGTGAGGGAATGCTAGACGTTTGGTAATTTCTCCTCCGACCAGAATGAAAGATCCCATTGAAGCGGCTAATCCCATGCAAATTGTATGCACATCGGGCGAAACAAATTGCATAGTATCATAAATGGCTATTCCTGGTATTACCCATCCGCCGGGGGAGTTTATAAACAAATAAAGATCCCTAGTATCATCTTCTATACTGAGATATACCATGAGACCAACAAGTTGATTTGAGATCTCACTATCAACTTCTTGGCCTAAAAAAAGTAATCTTTCTCGATAAAGTCGGTTGATTAGGACAAAATAGTATCCCTTTTGAACCGTACGCGCATCTTTGGATGCATACGGTTCAAAAAAATTGTGAAAAAAGAATCAATGTGTCGATT